ATTCTTAACGTCTCTAATTCAAAACCGAACGTGAAACTTTGGTTTCATTCGGCTCCTTTATGGAAGATGGATAAATTTCCAAATGTAAGATATGAACAAAATTCAAAAAATTCTACCCATAACATCTATGTCAGCTTTTCTGTCTGAATGCATTCAAAAGGACCCGCTTTCTAGATGATCCTTATAGAAAAGAGGGGATTCTAACACTCTTTCTAGTTACTTCGTTCTCTATTTCTATTTTAATAGAATCCTTAGGAAAAGCATTTTGTTTCCATCGAGCTAAAAGATTTGTCGATGTCTTTAGTAAACCAAAGTCATTGTTTAATAGCTATTTTGCTTCAATTTATACAAAATACAAAAAAAAAAAAGAAAAATTGAAGATTTAGTTACGATTAGAAATAAATTTTCTATCTTTATCCATGGATTCCTTACTCATACTCATTCAATTGGAAGTATTGATCCAATTAAAAAAAATTATGTTTCGTTATTTCATAATCCAATTTTTCAATTTCTAATTGACTCTTGGATACAAATCACGAGAGTTTATATTCTTCCTCGAATTTTTCATTGAGAGGTAAAGGAGTAAATCCTTTTTACGAGATAAAGTTTTTGATCGTAATGGGATATTAATCAACTCAAGGGACCCCTTAACTATTAAGGGGTTAATCGAACGAATCACACTTTTACCACTAAACTATACCCGCTACAATCCGATTATTGTGTATAAATCGACTTTTTGTCGAACAAGAAATTTTTTCGTAATCAAAAGATAGGATCAAAAAAGAATCATGAAAATAAGAGCGTTAACGAGAGTACGTAATGAGATTAGGAAACGAGGACTCATTTCAATAACTAAATACCAAATCTTTTGCTTGGAGGTTTTTGTCGAATATGGCTTGACAAAACTATTTAAGCCGTAACATAAAAATGCATTGTTCAAGAATTCATAGTTCCCTTGTTTTCGTATCTTATTTAAATGGACTTTACAAAAATTTATATTTATTTTTTATTAAATAAAAATAGAGAAAATAGAGTAAATATAAAGCTAAAAAAAAATGAAGATAGAAAATGACGTTTGGATTATGACTCGAACTAAAATAGCCCCTCTTATGATATGATAGTTTCAATATCAATAATAAGCTTTTGTGTTTTCAAATTAAAAAAAAAAATTATTTTAATTTGATTGGTTGGAACAAAAGAGGCCCGGCCCAGCCTGGTACTGACCAGGCCAAGCCGGGGAAAGAAAAGGTTTTTTTGTAAAAAATCAAAGAGGGCTTTTTTTTTTATTTTTTAGTTTTCTTTTTTCTTATATTAAAAACTTATATTAAAAAAATATAAATAAACTAAATAAAAGTCTTTTTTCAAGCCTTATTTTGACTTATGTAACATAGTAATTATCCTTTGTCAATTGGGAGAGATGGCTGAGTGGACTAAAGCGTCGGATTGCTAATCCGTTGTACGAGTTTTTCGTACCGAGGGTTCGAATCCCTCTCTTTCCATTTTCATCGATAATTTTTTATTTCCTTTCGAATGTTTCGCGAGTTCTTTTTTTTTTTAGTTATTTTAATAGTTAAAAATGTGAAATATCTAAAATCTTACTAAAGAACATTTAAAAATAAAAATCGAGCAAGAAAAACAAAAAAACCTTATTTCTTTTTTATTTTATTCTTCACGTCCAGGATTACGCCCCGGATCATTAGATAGGAATCCGAAGATGAATAAAGAGACAAAGAATATCACTATCGTGTAAACAAATAGTTTTAGAGTAAGCATTACAGAATCTCCAAGATTATTTTTTTAGAAAAAAGAGAGTAGATTCCCCATTTGTATATTGTATATTTGTATTTTAGATTGCATACCCTACTATAATTTTTATAATTTTATATTTTTATTTTGCCACCAAACCAAGAAATAAACTAAAGTTCTTTTCAGATTAGAAAAATAAAAGAATTTTCAAAAACTCCATTTTTAATAAATTTTAAAAAAAGTGGAGTTTTTAATCACCAAAAATTTTCTTTTATACCCACAATTAGACATTGTGGACAACTCCAAGAGGTCTTCCAATGGAAAAAGGTCAGAATAAGGAAGTGAAATGTGGTGTTCCCAACTTATCACAGCTATACCAGAATTTAAATATTTGAATCGAGCGTTGCTACTGTAAGACTTATCTGATCTTATCGATTGTTAGAATTTTTTTTGAATAAATCATAAATTTGTCCAGGGCAGTATTCTTTAAAATCGTATTAAATTAAAAAAATCATCGAAAACTTACAGCAGCTTGCCAAACAAAAGCTAATAGAAAAAATAGCAAAGGTATTACTGGCATAACATCTACGATTGGATTTAAAAAAGCGTAGGCCTCGGGCAATTTGGCGACGAAAAAACTACTTGAATAAAGGGCAGAATTAAGACAGATCCAGATCAAACTTAATATATTAAGCATAACAAACATTTTGTTCTTGAGGGTTATTATATTTATTTTGATTGAGTTATTAATAAGTTGAGTTATTTAGAGAAGGGTAAATGAATAAAAATAACTTCGATCTAACAAAAACCCTTCTTTGATTTGAACTTGACCAATCAAAAATCCTTCAACTTCAATTCTCAAATCAAAAGTGAATAGGATAAATCATACTTTCATACAATATCTTAATTGAATTAGATGTAATGATCAATAAATTCATCAGTTTAATTCTATATCTACACGTATAAAAATTCTATCAATAAGCTAATATATTTGATAGATATTTAGACTGAAGTTGACGAACAACCAGTGCCAATATTAGTGTTTATTAGTATTAAATATAAATTTAAAATGTTAAAATGGGGCGTGGCCAAGTGGTAAGGCAACGGGTTTTGGTCCCGGTATTCGGAGGTTCGAATCCTTCCGTCCCAGAGCGTATCTGTCCACACACCCAATACAGTAGGATATTATCGCAGCTTTAACCCATATATATCATATAATATATATGACATATATATATTATGATAGGTGGTTTATATTTTATCAGAATAAATCAGAATAAAATAAAGGTTACTTTTTTGAACAACCTTGTATTTATATTTAAGAGTATTATATTGAAAAAGTTTTGTTCGTAATGAGCTTTCTCTGAATCATATCTTTTTCACAAATTTAATCGAGTTCAAATAAGACATAGATGGAATAGAATCTATTTGTGATCTATCTCTGAAATTGATGATTTCTTATGAGTTGTTAGTACTCGAAGAAGTGTGAAATTGTTGAATTTATCTTATCACTATCAAGTTATTTGAAGATGCAGATTCAAAAAGAACTTATTTATTTGAATTTTAGTCATGTTATTTTTATTTATAATTATTAAATATATTTTTTATTTATATTTTATATTATATTATATATTATTTAGTTTTTTTTTATTTTAATTTTAAAATATTATCAATTTTTATTTTGTATAAATTTTTATATTTATAACGATATGTATCCGGGGTTAATTTTTCTTTTTTCTGCGACGTTGTCAGAAATTCTATTTAATATAAATATAGAAGATAGAATAGAAGTATAGAAGGAAAAAATAAAATATAGATTACTAGGTACCGACCGAACCAATGACTATTCATGATTCCATAATGGAATTAATTACATACTGGTTCCAAACTAAAGGAATGTTATGGTAAAACTTCGTTTAAAACGATGTGGTAGAAAGCAACGTGCGACTTGAAGGACACGATCCGCTGTGGATTCTTACACCCACCATTTTTATATTATATAGGAATTATATAGGAATGAAAGTGCTTTTGGCTCGACATCGTTTGTTCTGTTCCACCATAACTCTCATTTTTTTTTTTGGGGGGGGGGGGGTAAACTGTATCGTACAGTACAGGATGGAGCTCGAGCAGAACGTATTGATTCGTTTATCGGAGGGTAAGAATCTAGGGTTAGTATCAATTAATAAATTGGGATCACTTTGTTAAGTATATTTTCGATATAGAAATCGAAAGGATCCAATTCTAAGAAAGTTTCAAATTCAAAAGTAAAATTTTTTGGAATTTGCAAAACATTTTCGATCAAATCAAAAGTGTTTTACACAGGAATCAACCATTCATATGATTCGTTGATCGAAAGAAATCACAACAAATGGTATGTTGCTGCCATTTTGATTGAAACTGAAACGATTAAAGATCACCGAAGTAATGTCTAAACCCAATGATTCAAGGCAAAGAAAGATAAAGGATCCTAGAACAAGGAAATACCGTTTTCAATTGTCTCAACAACGAGAACAGAACTATGAACAATCAAAATAGATTCGAAAGGAGACAGACAAAAAGAAAGGGGATTAGAGACCGCTCAATAAACGAAATGCGTATAAAAGGTTTCCTTTGGGAATTATCCGACTTGAGTTATGAGAGTGCAAATTACAAATACGAATAAATTTTGTGGTTGGGGAAAGAATAAGAAACAAGTATTTAAATCATATGATGATAAAGAAAGAAAATTCTTGGTCTAATTGATTTGATGATTTTAGGAATATATTTGACATTAGAATTTTATACATCAGCATAACTTGAATTTTCTTGAGCCGTACGAGGAGAAAACCTCTTATACGTTTCTCGGGGGGGTTATCTACATCTATCCCACTGAGCCATTTATCGAATCGTTGCAATTGATGTTCGATCCCGAAGAGAAGGAAGAGCTCTTCGGAAAGTGGGTTTTTATGATCCGATAAAGAATCAAACCTATTTAAATGTTCCTGTTATTCTATATTTCCTTGAAAAAGGGGCTCAGCCTACAGGAACTGTTCATGATATTTCAAAGAAGGCGGGTGTTTTTATGGAACTTCGCCTTAATCACCAACCAAAATTCAATTAACGAAATATATATAAATTAAAGAGAGTGTGAATGATTTGTATAGAGTTTTGGATAATCTTTTCTTTGCTTTTTTTCTTTCTTCATAGAATTCCACTGAAAAACGCCCATTGACATGGAAATAGACTTTTATCGTGATAAAAGACGACATTATGTAGGAGAAAAAAAGCAAAGGGTTAATCTTTCCTTTATTTACTTATATTGATTGATATTAATTGAATAAACCTGGAGTTTTTATACTTCATTTGTTTAATTTATTCGTCCGTCTACACCCTTTTGTCTATATGTAAATTATATATGTAGTGCCAATCCAACATAAATCCTTAGTTTTTGTTTTTGATTTTAATAAATTGAAGTTTTAATTTCAATTCAATTTTTCAATTTATTATTATTTTTTTTTGTCTATTTTTCTATTGTATTTTTTATCTCAACATTTACATTCATATTGACAACAGTGTATCGAATAAATATAATCTGAGCGTGGATAAATGAATATATTTATCTCCGTCCTATCGATTTTATTTCATTCAAATAAACAAATAAAGGGTTCATTGGATGTGTTGTAAGTCTTTTTTTTTTTTAATGATTAAAATATAATATAATAATGGATAACATAAAAGACAAGAGTTGGTCGACAAATAGTTTTTGATTATTTATATTTCTGAATCGTTCATTCTAAATCAATATTCTATAATTCAATAAATAAATCTATTTTATTTTTTTATTTTTTTAAATGAATTGATTGCGCCGTACAATTCAATCTCTTTATTTATTGGGATTTCGATTATATCTATACATTCTAATTATTTTAGTTCGGGTTGCTAACTCAACGGTAGAGTACTCGGCTTTTAAGTGCGGCTAGCATCTTTTACACATTTGTATGAAGCAATGGATTCGTCTATACCATCGGTAGAGTTTGTAAGACCGCGACTGATCCTGAAAGGAATGACTGGAAAAAGCAGCATGTCGTATCAATAGAGAATTCTAAGAATATTTCATTCTTTAGGAATAGGGCCAAACCCCTGTTTAAATTGTTTGAATTCTTGGCTTGGAACAAAATAAAATCAATTAAAAAATTTTAAAAAGCAAAGAAATTCAAACTAAATTGAAAGTTGGGTCCAGTAAATAAATGGATAGAACCTAACTATAGCTATAGGTTCCAATTATAGGAAAGAAAATATAAAGTAACGAGCTCCTGTTCTTAATTTTTGAATGATTACCTGATCTAATTAGACGTTAAAACTATATTAGTGCTTGACGCGGGAAAGGCTTTTCCCATGAGTGTATTATCGATTTTTTATGAATCCTAACTATTAGTTATCTCTATTATGTGGCGGAGATAAATGTGTATGAAGAAGGCAGTATATTGATAAAGAAATTTTTTTTTTCAAAATCAAAAGAGCGATTGGATTGCAAAAATAAAGGATTTCTAACCATCTGTTTATCCGAGAATAAACATAAACCAATTGGGTGAAAAAAGTGAGGACAGAGAGTCTGTTGATGAGTCGTACCTTTTTACGAGGTATCCATTTTTATTATTATTATTTTTTTTTTATTCTTTAATCATTTATTAAAATAATACCTTGTTTTAACTCTATCGTACTAGGTATCATTTGATAACCCAATACATCCCATCGTATTTTCGGCTCAAATCTAATTCAAATGGCAGAATTTCAAGGATATTTAGAACTAGATAGATCTTGGAAACATGACCTTCTATACCCACTTATCTTTCGGGAGTACATTTATGCATTTGCTCGTGATCATGGTTTAAATAGATCAAATTTGTTGGAAAATGTGGGTTATGACAGTCAATATAGTTTACTGATTGTAAAACGTTTAATTACTCGAATGTATCAACAGAATCATTTGATTATTTCCTCTAATGATTCTAACCAAAATAAAGTTTTTGGGTTCAATAAAAATTTGTATTCTCAAATGATATCAGAGGGGTTTGCAGTTGTTGTGGAAATTCCATTTTCCCCACGATTAGTATCTTCTTTAACGGGTGCAGAAATCGTAAAGTATTATAATTTACGATCAATTCATTCAATATTTCCTTTTTTAGAGGACAAATTTACACGTTTAAATTATGTATCAGATGTACTAATACCCTACCCGATTCATCTGGAAATCTTAGTTCAAACCCTTCGCTACTGGGTAAAAGACGCCTCCTCTTTGTATTTATTAGGGCTTTTTCTTCACGAGTATTATAATTATAATTGGAATAGTCTTATTATTCCACATAAATATAAATTTCTAAAAAAATCGATTTCTATTTTTTCAAAAAGTAATCCAAGATTTTTCTTGTTCCTGTATAATTCTCATGTTTGTGAATACGAATCCATCTTACTTTTTCTACGCAACAAATCTTCTCATTTACGATTAACAGCTTCCGGTGTCTTTTTTGAGCGAATATATTTCTATGGAAAAATAAAGCCTCCCGTAGAAGACGTCTTTGCTAATGATTTTCCGACTAGCCTATGGTTTCTCCAGGATCTCTTCATGCATTATGTTAGATATCAAGGAAAATCAATTCTGGCTTTAAAGGATACGCCTCTTGTGATAAATAAATGGAAATATTTCTTTGTCCATTTATGGCAATATCATTTTTATGTGTGGTCTCAACCAGGAAGGATGTATATAAACAAATTATG